TTATTGGGACGATAACTCTGAAAAGAGAGATTTCCTATCTTTTCTTTCAACTCAGGAGAAATACGGTCGGGCGGCGCTAATTCGAATCCCTCGGGCAAAATAAGAACAGCACCTACATTCAACCCTCCCTTTTTCCCATTAGCAAGAACTTGTTTCAGCTGCATATCATAAGGGATTCGAAGAACTGCTTCAAATACAGTATCAGGAAGCACAGCCTGGGGAACTTCAATATCCACGGGCTTATTAGCTAAATGGCAATTGGCACATACAATTCGTCCAGTTGCTTCCCGCGGGTTTTCATAACCCTGCTGCGCAAAAATGGGATATGCATTTGAAATAGATGTCCGAGTTATTACGTATATCATGATCGATACAGAAATCGATCGAATCATCTGTTCCTTTAACCAAGAAAAAGTATTTCTATTTTCCATGTCCAATCGCGGATCCCGGAATTTCTACAATAAATTAGATAGGTAGCTAAGCTAATCTAGTTCCCTATACACGAGTATGTTGTCATTCTACTGCAACAGTTATACTGGAATGATTAATACCTTGAGCAGGTAGAAATAGAAAGAATTTTGCTAAAAAGGAAAAGCCTTTCTTTCTAAAGGAAGAAAGATGCTAATTTGATTAATATTAGCAAATCAAATGAGTGAATTTATGCTTCACTAATTGAATGATAAATGACTACAAGCGAAGGAGATAGACGGTTTAAACAAAAAAAGACCCAAAATTTCAAACACGTGTCTAGAATCACAGGAAAACTACAAACAAAAATAGTAAAAATTAGCTCGTTAGGAGCCCATCCAAGATCGTTGTAGACCCAACGAATTAGTAGTTCCCAACCGCGGGTGGAGTGAAATCCAACAAAAAAATCAGTAACTAAAAGAATAAAAAAAGCTTTTATTGAGTCATTTAAGTTATAGAAGAATTCCCGAACCCAAGAATTCAAAATGACAAGTTCCTCTTTACCCAGAAAAAAAGAACCACTTAGAATAGCCAAACAGATTATATTTGTCGAGAAATGCAAAATGATATGGAGATGATCCTCATTATCAATTTTAGCCAATTGTATTATTTCCTTGTGTATTCCTATAGGAGATTTTTGTACATGTGTCTTCGGTTTCTCTTTTATCATTTCGTCCAAGAGAAAAAGTTCTTCTAATTCTATGAATCCCTCTAGAATTCTTTTCTCTTGAATATCCTTTAATAGAGTTTCGGATTGCCCGGTATTCCACCAATTCTTAATCCAAACTTCCAGACATTTATTAAAAGAGAAAGAGACTCCCCAGGGCAAAAGTACGATAAATACAAGATATAGGAAAGAAGGCAATGCTTTCTTTTTTTTCATTTTTGATCTGTAAATTGAGTTGTTAATGAATCCGCTTCATTCGCAGACTCTATTTCATTTGGTGACTCTATATGATATTTCTTTTCTTTGAAGCAAAAATTCTACAACAAGGTTTGAGACTTTGTGTTTGTATCTATTTCTCTTATGGAAGAATATTATGCCATATATCTGATTTGGACAAAACAAATTAGAAACAATTTTCTCTTATCCTCTTCCTTCCTTTAGATAAATACTCAAAATCCCCTTACAATTGAAAAAAAATTGCAATACTCAAAAAACTTCAATCGGTACGCGCAAGAAATAGGCCAATTCGGCAGCTTTTTGTTCAATTTCTCGTGGAGTAAAAAACTTCTCATCAGTACGAGTCAAGGGAATGACCCCCTGGCCACGGATTTCCATATAAAGGATACGACGAGGATAAAGACCCTCTTTAACCTGAATTCTAATTGATTGGATATCCCGTACAAGGAATCGAAGGAAGATGCGACGTTTTATTCCAGGGAATCCCCATCGAAAAATGGACACTATTCCCTCTTTTCTATCGAATCGGTCATAACCACTGCCTACATTCCACAAAATAGTGCACCACAAATAGGAGCTAATGAATAGGCCCGCGATTCCGTAGAAAGACATTACGATTCCCTGTGGAAAAAAAAGAATTTGTTGAGATGTAAGTACGGATATCATATTCTTACCAAGATAACTGGAAACCCCAACTGCTAAGAATCCTAATGAACCTAGAAAAAGAATACAGGCCCAGAAAAAATTACCTCTTTTTCGAGAACCTTTTAGAAGTTCTATCCATATGTGTTCTGATCGCCAATTCATATTAGATATACAAAATCCAGCAGCGGTCAATTCAAATTGAGAGAATAAGCTAAACAAACGATTTTGACTTTACTTTTTTTTATTCTGAAATCGCTTTCAGTAGCTAGTACTCCTGTGAAATAATTGGTTAGATACATTGACTTTCTATTCAAAAAAATTCGTGGATCCGCTTAAAAAAAACTCGCTATACTCGGTTAGGCATATGCATGCATTTATACTCGTAGCTTATATCTGCATATAGACGTTTTTCATTTGTGTGTAGAAAGAGCTACATACCCCCTATCATATTATATTACTTACACTAAAAAATATCTGTATTATGCTCCTGGAAATACATGGAGAAAATTTGGCCCCATCGGTTCTAGACAATCTTATTTTTCTGCACATAAAGAAACAACGAAGCCATTGCAATTGCCGGAAATACTAAGCCTACTAAAGGCACGAAAATAGAGGGTAAGTTAAAATCTGTCATAGAATAGGTGTCTCAATTCAAATTTACTATTTCTATCTATTCAAAATATATCTTATGATTCTTAAGATATAATTAAGTATATCTATTATAAGGAATATTGACTATTATATTTTTGAGTTTGCAAAAAAAGATTTTTTATAGAATACTATTTTTTATAGAATAGTATTCTATAAAAAAAAATGAATGGAAGGTATAATAAGAAAATTGTAAAAAAGGGGAACTAATTAAAAAGATTTGATTTTTCTTTTCCCATTCTCATGGCCTTTGTATGCTTCTAATCGAACTTGAAATTGAATTCAAAAAAAAGCGATTATGAAAACGAAAGAAATACCTCTTTCAGAATACCCTTTCTTTAATTTAAGGGGTAGAAGTGGAATAGAATACCCGGTTGAAAGGTAATGATCATATGTCTGTAATGCATTGTATGTCCCAGAATAGGTCCCATTCTTCTACCCTTTCCGGGTAGTCGATGGCTATTCACAGCTACTACCTTAACACCAAAGAAGAGTTCGACCCAACACTTTATTTCTGTCTTAGTGAATCCCGATTCGACATTAGAAGTATATTGATTCTTTCCCAATAAATGAAGACTCTTTTCTGTAAATACTGCGTATTTGATTCCATTATCGTATGATAATACTCTTTTTTTATTTGTATTTGTTTGTTGTATTATACCTTTTTATATTCTAGATATATAGAATAGAAGAATCTCGATTTGTCAAGTCTCATGATCGTATCAAAATCTATTTAAATTCGGCTCAATCTTTTTCGAAAAAAAAGATTGAGCCGAATTTAATTCCAATCAATTAGAAGAATAAAGAAGAATTACTGCATTTCGTAACTTTTTTTCTTTCTATTTCGCTTCTTTTTTATTTAGACTTCTTTATAAAATATAAAGTTTTATCTACTTAATCGATAGTATCTACCGGCGCGAACTCGAATTTGATCGCTTTCCATACTTCACAAGCTGCGGCTAGTTCAGGACTCCATTTGCAAGCTTCGCGGATAATTTCATTACCTTCACGAGCAAGATCACGGCCTTCGTTACGAGCTTGTACACAGGCTTCTAAAGCCACTCGATTAGCTGCTGCACCTGGTGCATTCCCCCAAGGATGTCCTAAAGTTCCTCCACCAAATTGTAATACGGAATCGTCTCCAAAGATTTCGGTCAAAGCTGGCATATGCCAAACATGAATACCCCCTGAAGCCACCGGTATAACACCTGGCATGGATACCCAATCCTGAGTGAAAAAGATACCGCGAGCACGATCTTTTTCAATAAAATCATCGCGCAATAAATCAACAAAACCTAAAGTCATTTCGCGTTCCCCTTCTAACTTACCTACTACTGTACCAGCGTGGATATGATCTCCCCCAGACATACGCAATGCTTTCGCTAATACACGGAAATGCATACCATGATTTTTCTGTCTATCAATAACAGCATGCATTGCTCGGTGAATGTGAAGAAGTAGGCCATTGTCGCGGCAATAATGAGCCAAACTAGTATTTGCGGTGAATCCTCCAGTTAAGTAGTCATGCATTACAATAGGAACCCCTAATTCTCTCGCAAATACAGCTCTTTTAATCATTTCTTCGCATGTACCTGCAGTCGCATTCAAGTAATGCCCCTTGATTTCACCGGTTTCAGCCTGTGCTTTATAAATAGCTTCGGCACAAAAAACAAAACGGTCTCTCCAGCGCATAAATGGTTGTGAGTTTACGTTTTCATCATCTTTGGTAAAATCAAGTCCACCGCGTAGACACTCATAACACGCTCTACCGTAATTTTTTGCGGATAATCCCAATTTTGGTTTAATAGTACATCCCAATAAAGGACGACCGTACTTGTTCAACTTATCCCTTTCAACTTGGATACCATGAGGCGGACCTTGGAAAGTTTTTGAATAAGTAGGGGGAATTCGTAGATCCTCCAAACGTAGAGCACGTAGGGCTTTGAAACCAAATACGTTACCTACAATGGAAGTAAACATGTTAGTAACAGAACCCTCTTCAAATAGGTCTAATGGGTAAGCTACATAACAGATATATTGATCTTCCTCCCCAGGAACGGGCTCAATGTGATAGCATCGTCCTTTGTAACGATCAAGACTGGTAAGTCCATCAGTCCAAACAGTTGTCCATGTACCAGTAGAAGATTCCGCAGCTACTGCAGCCCCTGCTTCTTCAGGCGGAACCCCGGGCTGAGGAGTTACTCGGAATGCTGCCAAGATATCAGTATCCTTGGTTTCGTACTCCGGAGTGTAGTAAGTCAATTTATAATCCTTAACACCAGCTTGAAATCCAACACTTGCTTTAGTTTCTGTTTGTGGTGACATAAGTCCCTCCCTACAATTCATGAATTAAGAATTCTCACAACGACAAGGTCTACTCGATATGGATTAGGCGTAAGTAAATGAAACCTTTGCCTTTGCAAAAATCTTAAAAAAAGGATATTCAATTAATATCAACTCATTAAATAAAAAAGGGAATATGCTTAAGTTAAGGGAATATGCTTAAGTTAATGAATATGTTTCATTCATATATAATGCGTACACTCTGTGTACGTTCTATCCTATAGGAATTCTACTATAGGAATTCGATAGGAATTGAGTTGTTGTTATGGTAAGTTAACAAGGTTCATTATTAAACCATGGATTTGATTTACCAAATCCATCATTATTGTATACTCTTTGATAGATATAGCGCAACCCAAACCAATCCCTAATCCTTATTTTACAATTTTACAAGTTCTTAACCCTTTCTTATTTTGAATCTAAATACCTAAATACTAAGAAAATTCTCTGTTGACAGCAATCTATGCTTCACAGTAATATATATTTTGTATATCGAAGTCCTAGATAGGAAAGTAGAGCAGGCACAGATCCTTCACAAAAGGCGAAATGTATATGAAAAAAAAGATTGATTGAACTTTCCAAAGGAGTCATTCCATGAGTAAACGATTGAATGGGATTCGCTTGGGCAACTAAATCAAGTGCTAGTCCCTTTTTCTTTTTTATTGAATTAACTAATTTATTTCCTTTTTACTTTTGGATTTTTGGATATTTTTTTTTATTTGATTTGGCATTATTCAACAAGAAAAAAAAAAGAAAAATTTCGACAAATTCCTTTTTTTTATAATTATGTGATAATTATGAGAACCAATCCTACTACTTCGCGTTCCGGGGTTTCCACAATTGAAGAAAAAAGCACAGGGCGTATTGATCAAATTATTGGACCCGTACTGGATATCACTTTTCCCCCGGGCAAGTTGCCTTATATTTATAACGCTTTGATAGTCAAGAGTAGAGACACTGCTGATAAGCAAATTAATGTGACTTGTGAGGTACAACAATTATTAGGAAATAATAGAGTTAGAGCTGTAGCTATGAGTGCTACAGACGGGTTGATGAGAGGAATGGAAGTGATTGACACGGGAGCTCCTTTGAGTGTTCCAGTCGGTGGAGCTACTCTCGGACGAATTTTTAACGTTCTTGGGGAGCCTATTGACAATTTGGGTCCTGTAGATACTAGTGCAACATTCCCTATTCATAGATCTGCGCCTGCCTTTATCGAGTTAGATACGAAATTATCTATCTTTGAAACAGGTATTAAGGTGGTCGATCTTTTAGCTCCTTATCGGCGTGGAGGAAAAATAGGATTATTTGGGGGGGCAGGAGTAGGTAAAACAGTACTCATCATGGAATTAATCAATAACATTGCTAAAGCTCATGGGGGCGTATCTGTATTTGGTGGAGTAGGGGAACGGACTCGTGAAGGAAATGATCTTTATATGGAAATGAAGGAATCCGGAGTAATTAATGAAAAAAATATTGAGGAATCAAAGGTAGCTCTAGTCTATGGGCAAATGAATGAACCGCCAGGAGCTCGTATGAGAGTTGGTTTAACTGCCCTAACTATGGCAGAATATTTCCGAGATGTTAATAAGCAAGACGTGCTTTTATTCATCGATAATATCTTTCGTTTTGTTCAAGCAGGATCGGAGGTATCCGCCTTATTAGGGAGAATGCCTTCTGCAGTGGGTTATCAACCTACCCTTAGTACAGAAATGGGTTCTTTGCAAGAAAGAATTACTTCTACCAAAAAGGGATCTATAACTTCGATCCAAGCTGTTTATGTACCCGCGGACGATTTGACCGACCCTGCTCCTGCCACAACATTTGCACATTTGGACGCTACTACCGTACTTTCCAGAGGATTGGCTTCCAAGGGTATTTATCCCGCAGTAGATCCTTTAGATTCAACCTCAACTATGTTACAGCCTCGGATCGTTGGCAACGAACATTATGAAACTGCGCAAAGAGTTAAGGAAACTTTACAACGTTACAAAGAACTTCAGGACATTATCGCAATTCTTGGGTTGGATGAATTATCGGAGGAGGATCGTTTAACTGTAGCAAGAGCACGCAAAATTGAGCGGTTCTTATCACAACCGTTCTTTGTGGCAGAAGTTTTTACTGGTTCTCCAGGAAAGTATGTTGGTCTTGCAGAAACTATTAGGGGATTTCAACTAATCCTTTCCGGAGAATTAGACGGCCTACCCGAACAGGCTTTTTATTTGGTAGGGAACATCGATGAAGCTAGCACGAAAGCTATAAACTTAGAAGAGGAGAACAAATTGAAGAAATGAAATTAAATCTTTATGTACTGACTCCTAAACGAATTATTTGGGATTGTGAAGTGAAAGAAATCATTTTATCTACTAATAGTGGACAAATTGGTGTATTACCAAACCACGCCCCCATTAACACAGCTGTAGATATGGGCCCTTTGAGAATACGCCTCCTCAACGACCAATGGTTAACGGCGGTTCTGTGGAGTGGTTTTGCGAGAATAGTGAATAATGAGATCATCATTTTAGGAAATGATGCAGAACTAGGTAGTGACATTGATCCAGAAGAAGCTCAACAAGCACTTGAAATAGCCGAAGCTAATTTGAGTAGAGCTGAGGGTACGAAAGAATTGGTTGAAGCGAAGCTAGCTCTCAGACGAGCTAGGATACGAGTCGAGGCTGTCAATTGGGTTCCCCCATCCAATTGAAGACAATCCAAAGGTTTCGTTAATACAAATAAAAAGGAAAGAAGGGTAGAAAAGTTATTAGATAGCGAAGCGAAGTAAGTCCAATGCTATCTAGTAATTTTTCTACCTACCTACTATTGGATTTGAACCAATGACTCTCGCCGTATGAAAGCAATACTCTAACCACTGAGTTAAGTAGGCAATTTATCACCACAAAAGAAGCCTCATTACTTCGATCGATTATAGATCGAATGCTTTTTATAAGCAATACCGCTCCGTTATTGGTATGTTATCATTATTAGTATGTTATATAGTAAACAGATCAAAGGGATATCCTCTGGTATTAGAGAATATTCATCTTGACAAGAAATTATCTATATGTTAAGATATCTCTGACAAGGGCTATAGCTCAGTTCGGTAGAGCAACTCGTTTACACGTGCGCCAATGCTTTTCAAAGGAACTTATTATGCAATGAACATAATTGACCTTATTGCAAAATCAATGTCTTACTTCATGGATTCGAGAGAATAGGAGAACAATAGCCTGACAAATAGTCGGTTCAATCCGATTCAGGTACCAATTCGGGTGCCTAATCAAATAGAACCACTAATGATTTGCTAGTTGATAAGGTAAATATCCAGCCCACTCAATGCTAGGCGTAATGAGGATAAGGGCCTCCAAAAAACTTCTTTTCGTTCTATGAACTTTAAGGTGTATGAAGTCTCATAGTCAACTCTTGCAGCGGAACGATAGAGATTCCATTTCACTTAGGTTGATTTAATTTAGGCCGGAGGCAGACCTAAGTCAAGGTAATCCTCCTTTGAAACACTTTGGTATTGCTCCTAGATAGATCATAATACAAACAGTCAATCAGAGCACAGGGAGCCATCTTATTATCTTTCCGTAAAGAAAAACTATGGTGGATTAACTGATCTTTACATCAGTTGATGAAAGAGCCCAATGCAGAAAAATGCATGTTGGGTCTTTGAAACAGTTCGAATCATTTCGATAATAATCTGTTTGATCTGTTTTACCGAGAAGGTCTACGGTTCGAATCCGTATAGCCCTAATATATATGTGTTTTTTTTTTAGATTTTAGAATGAATATCCTATATTTGTTTCCTTTAATATAGTTTTTTTCCTTATTAGTACTTGTTTATAGACTCGAGGGTCACTTGCCCCATAGAATAGAGAAAAAAGCATTACCATAGGCTCATTCATCGAAAATCATAGAAAGAATTTCTATCAAATCAATAGAAGAAAAGATCCCTTACTTTATTTGAATTCCATCCTCCTTCAAATAGGATATGCTTTAAATCCCTAGACTTTCCTATAATGACTGCAACGATTTTCTCCTTTTTGTGGATTCCTACTTTAAAGTATATTAGTATATTTATCTAAAATATACATTATCTAAACCGATCTACTTTAAATAGAAAAAATCGAAAGAAAAAAAAAGAAAGAGTAAATAATAAAACAAGATATTTTGGTTCATAATTCTGAAATAGAGTTTTTTTTTAGTATTACTCCTCATTAGGCTGCATACATTAGTCATATCCTATTTTAATTAAGTTCTAATCTAATTAGTAGTAAGTATTTTCTTTTTTATTTAATAGTATCTGACTATCATTAAATAAAGGATAGAGCAATTCTTTTTTCTAGAGATTCTATAAAAAAGAAAGCGAGACAAAGTGAAGCGAAAGAGTTTTCTTTGTATAAGAATTAGGTATATAACATATATAAATAGAATGGAAATCCAAAAGAAAGGGAGTGGGTATTGCGTTGGATGAATCCTTAAGGAAGACTTGGCACAAAAGAAACAAAGGCTAAAGTAAGCGCTCTTTGGTTTGACCAAAACAGGTTCTTGTTTCACCGAGGAAAAGAGAGAAGTTTTGAATAAATTGACAATGCCAACTTGAATTGACTAATTCAGTTCCGCCTATTCCAAATTAATGGGAGTACATTTATGTTTCTGCTTCACGAATATGATATTTTTTGGGCATTTCTAATAATAGCAAGTCTTATTCCTATTTTGGTATTTTGGATTTCAGGGCTTTTAGCTCCGGTTAGTGAAGGACCAGAGAAGCTTTCTAGTTATGAATCGGGTATAGAACCCATGGGGGGGGCTTGGTTACAATTCCGAATACGCTATTACATGTTTGCGCTAGTTTTTGTTGTTTTTGATGTGGAAACGGTCTTTCTCTACCCTTGGGCAATGAGTTTCGACATATTGGGTGTATCAGTTTTTATCGAAGCTTTCATTTTCGTGCTTATCCTAGTTGTTGGTTTAGTTTATGCATGGCGAAAA